GTGTTTATGCCCGTCACCCACTTGTATATTAAAACTAGTCTAGGTGTCAATAGGAATTTTAAAGCGATAGGGTAAATTTTACACTTATTGAAATTCAAGTTATGTTTGGCGGATTACTAGAATGGTGGAGAGACCTGGTATTGAAATCTCTGGTTTTGGGGTTTGTCAGAGTTAGTAATTATCAGTGGGGGAGGGGGGTTTGGCTTGAAAATCTAGTGTAAATTAAAGATATGTCCGAAGAAAGCATTGAATAGTATGTCTTTGGGGATTGTATATGTGGATAAATGACACTTGAATAGAGAAGTCCAGCTACACGAATAAGTTGACCTTCATGCCTTGACGGCTATGGTGAGTCACAGCATACCGAAAAATAAAAGATACCAAAGGCACGAGACCACAGTTATGTTGGGCATGGGCTGATTAGACCCGTACCATCGAGATGTCTTATTTAAGGGGAACGTATGGACGATGATGCATTTCATGGCCCTGAAGAAAGAACCAGATGCCTGGTAAAGTTTCAGGTTAGTCACCCCCAAGTTGTAATGGGCCCGGAGCGAGAAGAGGGGCAGAGGTGGGCGGGTTGCTGGTTTCTCGGAGGATGGTAGATGTGTTAGACCAAATGGGGGCAGGGATAGACATATGGCAGAGCAGGGATATGACTAAAATGGTGTATGTAAGATAACGCAGATATGTGGAATTACATTAATATATAGTATAGATGAATATACATGTTGTAGATAATTTATGTGGATTTTACATAAGATGTCTTATTACATTAATTAAATATTACATGCTTATATGCTAGGGGAATATAATGTAATGCACGATATACATTAATGTATTATGGACTAGATAAATTTATGTACTAGAAGTTGATGTACAAGAAGTAGTTTAATAAGAATTTCAGCTTTGGGTGCTGATGGTGGAGGTTAAGCCTTCCTTCTTGACATTGTCCTAAGAAGATTTAATCTTCATTTTTGGTTTACAAGACCAACGTAATTTTTATACTATTAGGACATTAAGTGAATTTTAGTACACTATCTTCAATTATACTGGCGATTGGTATAAAAATAACAATAATAGAGAAGTATATAATAGAAGCAATTTGTCCAATAATAACGAATGGGTATTCTACTGGTTGACCTCCGATTCATGTGAGGAGTAATAGGTCTGCTACTAATAATCAGTATATAGTTTGTGTAATAGGTCGAAAAATTATGGTTCGAAGTTTAGATGTGTGAAGTAATGGTAGAGTTGCTAGGATTAGGATAGAGAGGATTAGGGCTAGGACTCCTCCTAGTTTATTAGGGATAGATCGTAGGATAGCGTAGGCGAATAGGAAGTATCATTCTGGTTTAATGTGTGCGGGAGTATTGAGTGGATTTGCAGGAGTGTAATTATCAGGGTCTCCTAAAATATCTGGGAAAAACAATACTAAAGTTATGAGAGCAATTAATAGCATGAAGGCTCCTAGAAGGTCTTTAATAGTATAGTAGGGATGAAATGGAATTTTATCTGCGTCAGAATCTAGGCCTGTTGGGTTATTAGAGCCAGTTTCATGTAGGAATAGAAGGTGAACTATTGCTAGGGCAGCAATAATGAATGGTAGGATGAAGTGGAATGCGAAGAAGCGTGTTAGTGTGGCTTTGTCTACAGAGAATCCTCCTCAGATTCATTCTACTAGGGTGGTACCTATATAAGGGATAGCTGATAAAAGGTTAGTGATTACTGTAGCTCCTCAGAATGATATTTGACCTCATGGTAGTACATAGCCTATAAATGCTGTTGCTATTACTGTGAATAGTAGGACAATACCTACGTTTCAAGTTTCTACTATAGTGTATGAACCGTAATAAACTCCTCGTCCTACATGAAGGAATAGGCAGATAAAGAATATTGAAGCTCCATTAGCGTGTAGGTAGCGGATTAGTCAGCCGTAATTAACATCTCGACAGATATGGGTGACTGATGAGAATGCTGTAGTAGTATCTGATGTGTAATGTATAGCTAGGAATAATCCTGTTAAAATTTGTGTAAACAGACAAAGACCGATTAATGATCCGAAATTTCATCATGATGAAATGTTTGATGGGGCTGGTAAATCAATGAATGCATGATTAATGATTTTTATTAGCGGGTGTTTTTTTCGTATGATTGTCATTAGTGTTTCTATAGTTGAATTACAACGATGATTTTTCATGTCATTGGTCATAGGTAAAATCTATGTAGAAATTATGACAGAATACATTCTTATTTTAAGTTCATTTGTTGCTTTAGGTTGTATGGCTACATCTTTGAAGCCTTCACCTATTTATGGGGGTATGTGCCTAATTATTAGTGGGTGCGCTGGTTGTTTAGCGGTGTTAGGGTTTGGTGGATCATTTTTGGGATTAATGGTGTTTTTAATTTATTTGGGTGGTATGATAGTTGTATTTGGGTATACAACTGCTATGTCAGCTGAGGAGTATCCTGAGACTTGAGTGTCTAGTTGATTAGTGTTTGGTATCTTGGTGATGAGCATATTTATAGAGTTAGGTATGACGTTTGTTACTAAATACTATGAGGGTGTAGAGTTAATCTTGAATTTTAATGATATGGGAGGTTGAGTGATTTATGATGGTGATGAACTGGGGTTAATAGGTGAGGGTGGAGCTGGTGTAGCAGCATTGTATAGTTGCTCAGCTTGATTAATGGTTGTTTCTGGGTGAACTTTACTTATGGGTGTGTTTATTATTATTGAGATTACTCGTGGAAATTAAATAATAAAATTGGGATTGATACTAGGGAAATTAGGAAGGATATAAAGTATAGCTTAATGAGGCCTTTTTGGTTTGTGATAGCTTGTGATGCTTTGTAATTAGATAGTGAGATGGTTTTTGGGATTGCTTTTTCCAATCATGTTAGATCAAGTGTAGCTATGGCTGTGTTAAAGCTTATTGTTAGATATTTTATTGGTAGTAAACGGTGTATGATAAGTGTAAAATATCCTAAAGAGGTTGAGAATAGGTTTTGTGGTGATTGAAGATTTAGTTTAAGGTTATAAGTTAGGTTGTTTAGTTCTAGTGCAATTGAAAGGCCAACAATAGTAACTAGGATTGCGGTGGTTTTTATATATCATGGTATGGTTATTACTTGAATAGAAGAGATTGGAATGTTGTGTGAGATGATGAATCCTGCAAAAATGCTTCCTAAGGCTAAACGTTTAATTGGGTTCATGAGTATTTTGTTGTTCTCGTTTATAATAATTAGTGGTGGGAATCGTGGTTTTGATATAAGAGCGAAAAAGATAATTCGTAGGCTGTATACTGCTGTGAGGGAGGTAGCTACAAGTGTAATTAATAGGGCTCAGGCGTTTGTATAACAGGTGTTTGCGGCTTCGATAATTAAGTCCTTTGAATAAAAGCCTGTTAGGAATGGTATTCCTGTTAGGGCTAGGCTTCCGATTATTAAACATGATGAGGTGAATGGAAGTGGTTTTAATAGTCCTCCTATTTTTCGAATGTCTTGTTCATCATTTAGGCTATGGATAATTGACCCGGAGCATAGGAATAGTATAGCTTTGAAGAATGCGTGTGTACAGATGTGTAGAAAGGCTAGGTGTGGTTGGTTAATTCCTAGTGTTACTATTATTAGGCCTAATTGGCTTGATGTTGAGAAGGCTACGATTTTTTTAATATCATTTTGTGTGAGGGCACAGATTGCTGTAAATAGTGTTGTTATGGAACCTAAACATAATATAGTAGTAAGAGCAGTGTTATTATTTGAGATTATTGGGTGGAAGCGGATTAGTAGAAAGATTCCTGCTACCACTATAGTGCTAGAGTGTAGTAGAGCTGAGACTGGTGTAGGGCCTTCTATAGCTGAGGGAAGTCATGGGTGGAGTCCAAATTGTGCAGATTTTCCTGTTGCTGCTACAAGTAAGCCTAGTAAAGGAATGAGGCTTTTGTTTTCTGATATAAAGATTTGTTGAAATTCTCAGGAATTATTGTTTAAGCATAGTCAAGCTATTGTTATAACAAAGCCAATATCCCCAATGCGATTATATAAAATTGCCTGTAGGGCTGCAGTATTTGCGTCTTGTCGTCCGTGTCATCAGCCAATGAGTAGGAATGATATAATTCCTACTCCTTCCCAGCCAATAAATAATTGGAATATGTTGTTAGCAGAAGTCAAGATAATTATAGTAATGAGAAATATAAGTAGGTATTTAATGAATCGATTTAAATTTGGGTCTGAATGCATGTATCATGAGGAAAATTCTATGATTGACCATGTAACAAAAAGTGCTACTGGCAAGAATATAATACAGAAGAAATCAAATTTTAGATTAACGGATAGTTTGATTGTATTGATAGTTATCCAATGTCAATTAGTAATTAGAAACTCAGTGTTAGAATAAAATAAAGTGCATAGTGGAACAAGGCTTAATATAAAAGTGAGCTTAATTGTTGAAGTAACGTGTACTGGAAAGTTGATTGTCTTATAGAAGTTAAATATAGTTATAATTACAGGTAAGGTCAATAGAATAAAAATAAGGAAAATAATAGATGTAGTAGTGTTAATTACTTTTATTTGGAGTTGCACCAATTTTTTGGTTCCTAAGACCAATGGATTACTACTATCCTATAAAAGTAAGAAAGCCGTGGTGTTAAACACGGTTACATGAGTTAGCAGCTCTTGAATACTTTCTTGGTAAATAAGAGGATTTTATCCTCTATCTTCAGGTTCACAGTCTGATGTTTTAATAAACTTTATTTACATAATGTATTGCCTATAATGAATTTTGGGTTAATCATTAAAAGTGAAAGTGGTGTAATGTGGAGTATTATTAAGGTAAGTTCTCGTGTGTGTGATGGTTGTATATTAATTATATGTGGTGTTAACTTACCTCGTTGAGTAGTAATCAGTATATATAGTGAATATAGAGCTGTAATTAGGATGTTAGTCCCTACTAATAGGATGGTAAAATTTGATCATGAGAATAGTGAAATTGAGATTAGTAATTCTCCAATTAAATTGATTGATGGTGGAAGGGCTAGATTAGTTAGGCTTCCTAAGAATCAAAATAGGGCTATGAGAGGGAAAGCTGTTTGTAGGCCTCGTGCTATAATTATAGTTCGGCTGTGGATACGTTCATAGTTAGTATTAGCTAGGCAAAATAGTAGAGAAGATGTGAGACCATGAGCGATTATTAGTGCTGAGGCTCCTATAAAACTTCATGGTGTTTGAATTATAATAGCTGCAATAACTAGTGCCATGTGACTTACTGATGAGTAAGCAATAAGTGATTTTAGGTCTGTTTGTCGTAGGCAGATTGAGCTAGTTATGATTATTCCTCATAGTGATAATATAATAAATGGATAAGCCATAGATTTTGTTAGTGGATCTAGAATTACCGATAGCCGTATTATTCCGTAACCTCCTAATTTTAGTAGAATAGCCGCTAGGATTATAGACCCGGCAATAGGGGCTTCTACATGAGCTTTAGGAAGTCATAGATGTACTCCGTATAAAGGTATTTTGATTATAAAGGCTATCATGCATGCTAGTCATAAAATATGGTTAGATCATGATTGGTTTAATATATAATTAGATAAAGTTAGGAGTAATGTATTTAATGATCCTAGTGAAGAGTTAATGGAAATTAAAGCAATCAGTAATGGAATTGATCCTACTAGTGTATAGAAGAGAAAATAAAGGCCTGCACTTAATCGCTCTGTTTGGTTTCCTCATCGTGTAATGATCACAAGAGTTGGAATAAGTGTGGCTTCAAATAAAATATAAAATAGTATAAGTTCGTTTGCTGAAAATGTTGGGATTAGAAGAATTTGGAGAATAATTAGTATGGAAATATAAAGTTTTTTGTTGTAGTCGGTTTCTTTTTTAATATGATTTTGACTAGCTACTAGTATAAGTGGTAGAAGTCAGATAACTAATATGATTAATGATGAAGATAGTGGATCAATATAAAATGTCTGGGAGAGTCCTATGCCTGTTTCGTTTATTTGTCATAAAGTTGCTATAGCTAAAGTATTGATTAAGAAACTGTGTGCTGTGACATTAATTCATACATTTTTGTTAGATGATAATCAGGTTAGAGGTAGGAGTATGAGAGATGGGATAATAATTTTTAACATTGTAGGAGGTTGAGGTTTTTTACATAGTCTGTTCCGTAAGTGTTTGATACTACTACAAGTAAGGCCAAGCCTACTGCGGCTTCGCATGCTGCAAACACCAGAATTACGATAGGATTTGAATACATACCTATTGAGTGTGTGTTAAGTGAGGTTATTGTTGTTATGATAAATAGAGAGAGTATCATACCTTCTAAACATAGAAGCGTAGACATGAGGTGAGATCGAAATAACACAGTCCCGAGAAGTGAAAAAATGTAAGCTAATACAATATTAAGGACTGTGGTTGTCATATTGGTAATTATGACTTATATCATAATCTAATGAGTCGAAATCACTAATTTTTATTAAACTAATTACCAGTTATTCTGTTCATTCTAATCCTTTTTGCTTTCATTCATAGGCTAGACCTAGTCCTAGAATAGATAGAAATAGAAATGAGATAGTTAGCATTATATTGATAGTTATGGATTGTATAGCTCATGGAAGTGGAAGAAGAAGAGCAATCTCTAGATCGAATAATAGGAAAGTAATGGCTACTAGGAAAAATTTTATAGAGAAGGGTAAGCGAGCGGAGCTTATAGGATCAAATCCGCACTCGTAAGGTCCTGCTTTTTCTGTATAGGTGTTCAATTGTGGTAGCCAGAATGCAATTGAAATAAGTACTAAAGATAGGATAATATTAGTGGAGATAGCTATAATTAAGTTTATTACTTTCTTCCAGATGTAATTGGATCTAACTGATTGGAAGTCAGTGGTACTTAATATACTAAGAAAGTATGAGCCTCATCAATAGATTGATACGTAAAGGAATAGTCATACGACATCTACAAAGTGTCAGTATCATGCTGCGGCTTCAAATCCGAAATGGTGTTTTGATGTAAAGTGAAATTTAAATTGTCGTAATAAGCATACTGTAAGGAATGATGTTCCAATGATTACATGGAGGCCATGAAAACCTGTTGCTATAAAGAATGTAGATCCATAGATTCCGTCTGAGATTGAAAAAGTAGTTTCTAAGTACTCTGATGTTTGTAGCGCAGTAAAATACACCCCTAAGATGATTGTAATAAGTAATGCTTGATTTATACTATTTCGTTTACCTTCTATGAGACTGTGGTGAGCTCATGTAATTGATACTCCTGATGCTAAGAGGACTGATGTATTTAATAATGGTACTTCAAGGGGGTTGAGTGGGGTAATACCTGTTGGTGGTCAGCATCCTCCTAGGTCATGTGTGGGTACTAGGCTGGAGTGGTAGAAGGCTCAGAAAAATCCAGCAAAGAAGAAAATTTCTGACACGATAAATAAAATTATCCCGTATCGGAGCCCTTTTTGTACGATGGGGGTATGATGTCCTTGGTATGTACCCTCTCGTACAATGTCTCGTCATCATTGATATATAGTTAGTATGTTGGTTAGTAAGCCAATATAAAGGATAGTAAGTGAGTTATAATGAAATCATATTACTAGCCCTGAGGTAAGTAAGAGGGCTGAGAAAGCTCCAGTGAGGGGTCATGGGCTTGGGTTTACTATATGATATGCATGTGTTTGGTGGGTCATTATGTATTATCATGTAGATATAGGCTTACTAATAGTGTGAATACGTAGGCTTGAATTAAGGCTACAGCGAACTCTAGGATAGTTAGTATGATTAAAATAATAAATGTGATTATAGCAGTTGGTAGGCTGATTGAGGTTAGGACTAATGTAGCTCCTCCAATTAAGTGTATTAGCAGATGTCCTGCGGTGATATTAGCTGTTAAACGTACAGCTAAGGCTATAGGTTGAATAAATAAGCTAATTGTTTCAATAATTACTAGAATTGGGATAAGTGGAATAGGGGTTCCTTGTGGGAGAAAGTGAGCGAGTGAGTCTTTTATTTTGTGTCGAAACCCTAAGATTACAGCTCCAGCTCATAGTGGAATAGCTATTCCTAGATTTATAGATAATTGAGTTGTAGGAGTGAATGTGTGTGGTAGTAGACCTAGCAGGTTTGTTGAGCCAATAAAGATAATTAATGATGCCAGTATAAGTGATCAGGTTCGTCCTTTAGGTGAGTGAATTGCTATTATTTGCTTAGTAATTAGTTTAATTAATCACTGTTGGAAGGTGTGAAATCGATTGTTTACTAAGCGTTTTGATGATGTCATAATGACAAGTGGAAATATAATAATAAGGATAATAATAGGTAATCCTATTAGGGTTGGGGTAATGAAAGAGGAGAATAAATTTTCGTTCATTTTTGTTCTCAGGGGTTTGTTGGTTTGAAAAGTTTTAGGTATTTATTAGAGGGGTTTTTGTGTAAGTCGTGAAATGAAATTTTTAGTTGTATTAAGATAAATAATGTAATAGAGGAAGCTAAGACAGTTGTAAATCATGTAGAAGTGTCTAGTTGTGGCATGTCATTGTGGAGATATAAGGTCTCTAACTTTAACTTAAAAGGTTAACGCTCTAAGCTTCACAATGATATTAGATTATTGATACAGATCAAGTCTCGAAGCATTTTATAGGCACTATTTCTAATACGATTGGCATAAAACTATGATTTGAACCACAGATTTCCGAGCATTGGCCATAGAATAACCCTGGCCGATTAGATGAGATAGTAGCTTGGTTTAGACGTCCTGGGATTGCGTCTGTTTTAAGTCCCAGAGAGGGTACAGCTCATGAGTGAAGTACGTCTTCAGATGAGATTAACATACGAATTGGTAGTTCTATAGGAAGAACTATTCGATTATCAACTTCGAGTAATCGCAGATCCCCTGGTTTAAGGTCATTTGTTGGAATTATATACGAGTCAAAGCATAGGTCTTCGTAGTCTGTGTACTCATAACTTCAGTATCATTGATGGCCCATAGTTTTAACTGTAATAATTGGGTTATTGATTTCATCTATTATATAGAGAATTCGTAGAGATGGAAGAGCAATTAGAATAAGAATTACTGCTGGCAAGATAGTTCAAATGGTTTCTACTTCTTGAGCATCTATTGTACTTGTATGAGTAAGTTTAGTAGTGAGTATGAGTGTAATAATATATAGAACTAATGAGCTAATAAGAAATACGATTATTAGAGTATGATCGTGGAAATTTATCAATTCTTCTATAATAGGTGACGTAGCATCTTGTAAGCCTAATTGAGATGGGTAAGCCATCTAAGATATATAGAGATTAGTCTATAATTTAACTTTGACAAAGTTATGTAATGAATTTTACTAATATCTCATGGAGAAAGACATAGAGGTTATGGAGTTGGCTTGAAACCAATTTTAGGGGGTTCGAATCCTTCCTTTCTTATTTTACTTTTACAAATGTTGGTTCTTCAAATGTATGGTATGGAGGAGGGCAGCCGTGTAGTCACTCTAGATTTGTTGATGTGTGATCTACTGTCATTACTTCACGTTTTGAAGCGAAAGCTTCTCAGATTATGAAGATTATGATAAGAACTGCGATTAGTGAAATAAATGATCCTATTGAGGATACCGTGTTTCATGTAGTATACGCATCAGGGTAATCGGAATAACGTCGTGGTATACCTGACAAACCTAGGAAATGTTGTGGAAAAAATGTTAAGTTTACTCCTACAAACATAATAGCGAAGTGAGCTTTTGCTCATGTATCATCTAGGGTATATCCAGAAAATAATGGGAATCAGTGAACAAACCCTGCTATAATGGCAAAAACAGCTCCTATAGATAATACATAGTGGAAGTGAGCTACAACGTAGTAGGTGTCGTGTAGTACAATGTCTAGTGAAGAGTTAGATAGGACAATTCCAGTTAGTCCTCCTACTGTAAAAAGGAAGATAAAGCCTAGAGCCCATAGTATGGCTGGTGATCATTTAATATTTCCTCCATGAAGTGTTGCAAGTCAGCTGAACACTTTTACCCCTGTAGGAATAGCAATAATTATTGTAGCTGATGTAAAATAGGCGCGAGTATCAACATCAAGTCCTACTGTAAATATATGGTGGGCTCATACAATAAACCCTAGAAATCCGATTGACATTATTGCCCACACTATACCTATATAGCCAAATGGTTCTTTTTTTCCTGAGTAGTATGTAACAATATGGGAAATAATTCCAAATCCTGGAAGAATTAGAATATAAACTTCTGGGTGTCCAAAAAATCAGAATAGGTGTTGATATAAGATGGGATCTCCACCACCTGCAGGGTCAAAGAATGTTGTATTTAGATTACGATCTGTAAGTAGTATAGTAATTCCTGCGGCTAGAACTGGTAGGGATAAGAGTAATAGTACAGCTGTAATTAGAACAGATCAGACGAAAAGTGGTGTTTGGTATTGTGTAACAGCTGGGGGTTTTATATTGATGATTGTAGTAATAAAATTAATAGCTCCAAGGATTGAGGATACACCAGCTAGATGTAGTGAGAAGATGGTTAGGTCTACTGAAGCTCCTGCATGGGCTAGATTTCCTGCTAATGGAGGGTAAACTGTTCATCCAGTTCCTGCGCCTGCTTCTACTATAGATGAAGCTAGTAGTAATAGGAATGATGGTGGCAGTAATCAAAAGCTTATATTGTTTATACGTGGGAATGCTATATCAGGAGCTCCAATTATTAAAGGCACTAATCAATTCCCAAATCCGCCAATTATTATAGGTATTACTATGAAGAAAATTATAACGAATGCATGAGCTGTAACAATTACGTTATAGATTTGATCATCTCCAAGTAAAGCCCCTGGTTGGCCAAGTTCTGCCCGAATTAAAATGCTAAGGGCAGTTCCTACTATTCCTGCTCAAGCACCAAATATTAGATACAAAGTCCCGATGTCTTTATGGTTAGTAGAGAAAAGTCAACGGTTAATGAACATAGGTAAAATGGCTGAGTAAAGCATTAGACTGTAAATCTAAAGACAGAGGTTATAGTCCTCTTTTTATCAGTCTTAAGGTGATATTCACATCGAATTGCAAATTCGAAGGTGTAGAAAACAAATTCTACTAAGGCTTCTCCCGCCCCCTTTCTGATAGGCGGGAGAGCTAGATTGAAGCCAGTTGTTGGGTGTTTAGCTGTTAACTAAAGTTTCGTAGGTTTGAATCCTATCAGTCTAGAGGAGGATTTAGCTTAAATTAAAGTGATTGATTTGCACTCATTAGATGTAAGATTTAGACTTGCAATCCTTAATCAGAAGTTAAACTTGCAGGTTTACTAAGGGCTTTGAAGGCTCTTGGACTGAATTATCCTAAACTTCTATAATGCTAGGGAAGAAAGGGGAAGTGTAAGGGTGCTTAGGATAATTATTGGGGGTAGGGTGAAGTATATTTTATTGGATACTTGTTGAATATACATTTTTGAGTTATTATTTGTAGGGAAGGTTGTTAATGAGGTAGAATAGATTAGTCGAGTATAGAAGAATAAATTAATTAGTGCTGCGATAGCTATAATGGAGGCTATAATGGGGTTATTATTTTTAAGTAATTCAGTGATGATAAGTCATTTAGGTATAAATCCTGTTAGTGGTGGTAGTCCTCCTGTTGATAATAAAATTATGGCTATGATTGGTAATAATACTGGTGCTTTATTTCATAGTAGTGATATAGTTTTGATAGACGAGAAAGAGTGGGTATGTAGAATTAAGAATACGGCTAGTGTTAATATGATATAGATAATTAGATTGATAATTGTAAGTGATGGGTTGTATGGGAGAATAGAGATTATTCAGCCTATATGGGAGATAGATGAATAAGCTATAATTTTCCGTGTTTGTGTTTGGTTTAGGCCTCCTCATGCTCCGACTAGTACTGAGATAATGGCAGAGGGGATTAAGATATTAATATCAATAGATTGGTAAATTTGAAGTAAAATAGTCATTGGGGCTACTTTTTGTCAGGTGAGTAAAAGTAATCCTGTTTTGAGTGGAATTCCTTGGGTAACTTCAGGAAGTCAGGCGTGAAATGGAGAAAGGCCTAATTTGATAGACAGTGAAATAAAAATTAGTGTTATAGTTAGATTGTTAGTTTGTGGTTGAAATGTTCATAGACCTATTTGTTTATAGTTGAGGATAACTGATATAAGAAAGATTATTGATGCTGTAGCTTGGGTAATAAAATATTTTGTTGATGCTTCTATGGATCGTGGGTTTGATTTATTAATTATAAGGGGAATTATGGCTAGTAGGTTTATTTCTAAACCAATTCATATAAGAAAGAAACTGGAGCTGAGTATAGTGACTATTGGGCCTGAAAAAATTGTGAAGTAGATGATGAGGAGAGTGAAAGGGTTAATTAGTACGGGAAGGATTTAAACCAACGTTTTCGGGGTATGGGCCCGATAGCTTAATTAGCTGACCTTACTATAATAGGGTGTAGTATATAGGTAGTACGTAGAATTTTGAATTCTGAAATGTAGGTTCAATTCCTATCGCTCTAGAAATAAGAGGATTTAAACCTCTATAATTTACTCTATCAAAGTAACTCTTTTGTCAGACATATTTCTAGGTATATGGTGGAATGCTTGCTATGAAGACAGGTATAGAAATGTATCATGTACATAGGGCTAAAGTTAGTGGGAGGAAGTTTTTTCATAGTAAGTGTATGAGTTGATCATATCGGAATCGTGGGTAGGATGCTCGAATTCATAGGAATAGGGAGGTTAATATTAGTGTTTTAAGTATAAAATTAGTAGTAAATATTTCTGGGTGTATTGGATTATTGTGTGGGCCTAAGAATACAATAGTTGATAGGGCATTTATTAGAATAATGTTAGTATATTCAGCTATGAAGAATAGTGCGAATGGGCCTGCAGCATATTCTACGTTAAATCCGGATACTAGTTCAGATTCTCCTTCAGTGAGGTCGAAAGGAGCTCGATTTGTTTCTGCTAAGGTAGAGATAAATCATATTATAGCTAGTGGTCAAGAGGCAAGTAGTAATCATATGTGTTCTTGTGTGGTAATAAGTATTTGTAATGAGAAAGAGCCACTTATAAGTAGGACTGATAGTAAAATAATTGCTATAGTTACTTCATATGAAATTGTTTGTGCTACAGCTCGTAGGGCTCCAAATATTGAGTATTTTGAATTTGAGGCTCACCCTGATCATAAGATTGAATATACAGAAAGGCTTGATGTAGCTAAAATGAATAATACTCCTATATTTATGTTAATTAATGGGTATGGTATTGGAATAGGAACTCATAGGCTGAACGCTAGAGTAAGTGATAAGGTTGGTGCTAAAATAAATAGAGTTGTAGATGTAGCTAGGGGACGTAAAGGTTCTTTAATAAATAGTTTTATTGCATCAGCGAATGGTTGTAAGATGCCATACGGTCCAACGATGTTTGGGCCTTTTCGTAGTTGTATATAGCCTAGGATTTTTCGTTCTACTAATGTAAGGAAGGCTATTGCAATTAGGATTGGAACTAGAAGTATTAGGATATTGATTATATGCACTATTAGGGAGAGGATTTGAACCTCTGATTACAAGGGTTTAAGTCTTACGCAATTTCCGGGCTCTGCCACCCTAATAAACCCTTATCTTGGGGTTAATAGTACGGATATATTACATTGAGATGTATTCATTAATTATTTTTGAAGCGCTTGTGTAAAGGAGGCTCCATTTCTCTTATCCTTTCGTACTGGGAGAAATCGTAAATAGATAGAAACCGACCTGGATTACTCCGGTCTGAACTCAGATCACGTAGGACTTTAATCGTTGAACAAACGAACCTTTAATAGCTTCTGCACCATTGGGATGTCCTGATCCAACATCGAGGTCGTAAACCCTAATTGTCGATATGGACTCTCTAATAGGATTGCGCTGTTATCCCTAGGGTAACTTGGTCCGTTGATCAAATATGTTTGGGTCAATAAGATTATAGGTGCTTTGGCTTGTATGCCTTAGCTATAATCATTCGGAGGATTTTTTATGCTCCGAGGTCACCCCAACCGAAATCTTCTTATTATGCTTTTATGTTTTTAAACCAGTAGGTTAGTTGTGATATAAGCTAATAAGTTAGATTAAAGCTCCATAGGGTCTTCTCGTCTTATTAGGTTATTCCAGCCTCTTCACTGGAAGGTCAATTTCACTGATTGGGAATAAGAGACAGTTGAATCCTCGTTTAGCCATTCATTCTAGTCCCTAATTAAGGAACAAGTGATTATGCTACCTTTGCACGGTCAGGATACCGCGGCCGTTGAACTTAGTCACTGGGCAGGCATTGCCTCTAATACTTGTGATGCTAGAGGTTATGTTTTTGGTAAACAGGCGGGATTCGTGTTTGCCGAGTTCCTTTTATTCCTTTTAATCTTTCCTTAAAGCACACCTGTGTTGGATTAACACTATTTTAAAAGTTTATTTATAGGTAGTTTAACATGCTTTATTTGTGTTAACTAACAATGGTTATCCGGGTTGTTATAGGCTTGTGCATGGAGAATGTTATTCTTGTTACTCATACTAACAGTATCTCTTCTATTTATTAATAGATTAACCCAATTATGAATGTAGGAGATTGATAAAATTTTAGGTATTATAGTTTTTAAGTGTTGAGCTTGAACGCTTTCTTTATTGGTGGCTGCTTTTAAGCCAACTATGGTTAGTATATTTTTATCTTACTCTCTACTAAAGGTTGTTTCCTTTCCTAAAGAGCTGTCCCTCTTTAGGCTATATTTTAAATTTACATTTAGGTTGTTATTCCTTTAGGTAAATTTAAAGTTGAACTGAAATTCTTTATTGGGTAACCAGCTATCACCAAGCTCGTTAGGCTTTTCACCTCTACCTAGAAGTCTTCCCACTATTTTGCTACATAGACGGGTGCATTCATAAAATTGCTCTTAGGTAGCTCGTTTGGTTTCGGGGTTTCTAGCTTCAGTTCTCTTAGCTAGAATTGTTCTAGTTAGTTCATTATGCAAAAGGTAAAAGGTTTAATCTTTGCTTTTTTTTACTTTAGCTTATCTTTCATCTTTCCCTTACGGTACTGTCTCTATAGCTCCTTTAGATAAAGTTTCTCTCTCCGATACTTTAATAGTTAAATGGTTTGATTTATTAATAAAAATAGTTTAATTATTTAGTTCATAGGGCTAGAGCTAGTTCATAATGTCCGGTGAGTTAGGAATCTTCTGGGTGTAGACCAGATGCTTTATTGTATTTAAGCTACGTTATGGTAATCCAAGCACACTTTCCAGTATGCTTACCTTGTTACGACTTGTCTCCTCTCATAGGCTTATTAATAAGTATTAGGTATAATATTGGCAGTCTAATTTGAGGAGGGTGACGGGCGGTGTGTACGTACTTCATTGCTCTATTCAATTAAGCTCTCTATTCTTAATTTACTACTAAATCCTCCTTTGTCCTTTAATTTCATAAAGGGTATCGTGAATGTTCTTGTCAAGAAAATGTAGCCCATTACTTCCCATCCCATAGGCTACACCTTGACCTAACGTTTTTACGGGTATGCTCTTGCTTACTTTTATTCTTTTTAAAGGTTTGCTGAAGATGGCGGTATATAGGCTGAATTAGCAAGGGATGGTGAGGTATAGCGGGGTTTATCGATTATAGAACAGGCTCCTCTAGATGGATATAAAGTACCGCCAAGTCCTTTGAGTTTTAAGCGGTGGCTAGTAGTTCTCAGGCAAGGGGTTTTGTTATAGTTTAACCCCTAAGGTTTAAGGCTAAGCATAGTGGGGTATCTAATCCCAGTTTGGATCTTAGCTATCGTGTATATTAAAGTATTAGAATTACTTTCGTCATTGAGTTTAATACCAACTATGAATTTTCACATATTAGTTGGGTTTTAATTCTATTATATTAAGTCTATAACACGTTTTACGCCGGAAATAATTAGTTTGGGTTAATCGTATGACCGCGGTGGCTGGCACGAAATTTACCAACCCTATATAAGGTATTACTAAGTCAAACTTTCGTTCATTGCTTAATTTTTATCACTGCTGAGTCCCGTGGGGGCGTGGCTAGGCAAGGTGTCTTTAGCTATTATAATGTGCTTGATACCCTCTCCTTAGAGTTTAATACAAAACCCTAGGGATTTGACACTGGCTCATGGAGTTTTGCATGTGTAACCATACCTTCAATTAATTATAAGGCCAGGACCAAACCTTTATGTTTATGGGATTAGTAATCCATCTAAGCATTTTCAGTGCTTTGCTTTAGTGTGTTAAGCTACATGAA